GATGATACGAAAAAAGAAAAACCCGAAAACTCTTCTTTGTGGTTATAACGCCAAAATATCAAGTCGGCTCATTCATCTCTTGGTATTGATTGTTACAGGCCTCTTGAATCTTCTATTTACCCATTTTTTTCCTTGATTTAGTATTTTTATTTGTATGTAACGCAATCTTATTGCTAGGAATTTTCTTGTTAAGATCCTATAAATCGATTGAAACCTCAGATTCATACTAGAACCACGATGATTTAATAAAACCCTCAAACTAAAGATTCCTTGAGTAAGAACCGTTGTATCATCACTTATTCAATGAATATAAATATAATGAGTAAAAATCCAAAGAAAGGTTTATCCTTTGATCAAACATAAATTAAAAGTTTAAAAGAAGAAAAATCTTTCAATTTATACCTTCTAACTCTTTGAAATTTTTTGGAGTCCGGTCACGGGATCTGAATATTAAGTATGAATCATAGTTCTAATACTTCGTAATCTATTTCATATATTCCGTGCTCCAGATACTAGAATAAAAGATACTAGAATAAATACCTGACGAGGTAAAAAATCATCTCTATCAAGATGACAGACCCACTCTCTGTACTATCAATAGGATAAATTATAACAAGTCGCACACTCATATTCCAGAAATACAGAAAAAAAAAAAGAAATTGCACGATCGAACTACCAAAATAGAATAAAAAATCCGAGACCAAAACGAAGCGTTTTGTATTGAAAAGCTAGGACTTAGTGGTTCTTGTAAATCTAGTTCATTGAAATTCCATCTAGTAAAACGGAAGAATTATAAATCTCCAAAATAATAGATAGGAATATCGCAAATAGAGCCATTGCGACACCCATCAAAGGAGTAGTTCCCCATCCAGGAGCTACTTTACCATATTCCGAATTCAATGGTTTCAATAAATCCCCTACAATAGTTCGTCTTGGACCAGATCTAGAACTACCCTCCACGCTTTGTGTAGCCATAAATCCTATTTGTATTAATTGAGATCTGTTGACTTTGTATACCATTCCGTTGTAAATAAATGATCTTATTATAGATCCATTGGGGTCTTGAAATTATATAATATATAATAATGGAAACAGCAACCCTAGTCGCCATCTCTATATCTGGTTTACTTGTAAGTTTTACTGGGTATGCCTTATATACTGCTTTTGGGCAACCCTCTCAACAACTAAGAGATCCATTCGAGGAACACGGGGACTAGTTGAAGTAAAGAGCCTCCCAATATTGGGAGGCTCTTTACTTCAATTAAGATAACGAAAAATCATTTTACCTTTTTAGTTGGAACTTTAGGCGGTTCTCGAAAAAAGATAGCGAAAAAAATTATTCCTAAAGTTGAGACTAAAAGGAATGTATAAACCAATGCTTCCATAAATTCAATCGTGGTTTACAATTATAGCTTTCATACCTGTTTATTTTGGATCGTCTCCCGGATAAAAAAAGAACAAGATTCAAATTAAGATGTCTCCGGTACCTTAATGTCAAATTACAAAAAGAAAATAGAGGCGAAAAATAAGAAATAAAATTTTGTATCAGACTACTTGTCTTCTTGTAGTTGGATCTCCAAGTTTTTGGAATGCTCCAAATTCCACTTGAGCATCTAAATCTGGATCAATACCAGCAAAAACATCTCTGAACAAAGTTCGAGCACCATGCCAAATGTGTCCGAAGAAAAAGAGCAGAGCGAACGAAGCATGTCCAAAAGTAAACCAACCCCTTGGGCTGCTACGAAAAACACCATCGGATTTCAAAGTAGCACGATCTAATTCAAAAATTTCACCCAATTGAGCGCGTCTAGCATATTTTTTCACAGTAGCAGGATCACTATAACTGACTCCGTTTAGTTCGCCACCATAGAACTCAACAGTTACACCTACTTGTTCGACACTATACTTCGACTCTGCCCTTCGAAAAGGAACATCGGCTCTAACAATTCCATCTCCGTCTACCAAAACAACCGGAAATGTTTCAAAAAAAGTAGGCATACGACGTACAAAAAGTTCACGCCCTTCTTTATCTCTAAAGATAGGATGTCCTAACCACCCAACAGCTATTCCATCCCCGTTGTCCATTGAGCCTGCTCTGAACAACCCACCCTTTGCCGGATTATTGCCGATGTAATCATAAAAAGCTAATTTTTCGGGAATTTTAGACCAAGCTTCGGATAAACTTTGATTTTCGGCTAGCCCAGCACTAACTCTTCGATATATTTCTTGCTGGAAGTATCCTTGATCCCATTGATAACGAGTGGGACCAAATAATTCAATCGGGGTAGTTGCTGAACCATACCACATAGTTCCAGCAACAACAAAAGCTGCAAAAAAGACAGCCGCGATACTACTGGAAAGGACAGTTTCAATATTTCCCATACGTAATCCTTTGTATAAACGTTGGGGCGGACGGACACTAAGATGGAATAGGCCCGCTAATATGCCCAATGTCCCCGCTGCAATATGATGAGAGGCTATTCCTCCCGGAACAAAAGGATCAAAACCTTCCACACCCCATGCTGGACTTACAGGTTGTACCTTTCCAGTTAGTCCATAAGGGTCGGACACCCATATTCCAGGACCATACAATCCGGTTACATGAAAAGCGCCAAACCCAAAGCAAGCCACCCCGGAGAGAAATAAATGAATTCCAAAGATCTTGGGCAAATCCAAAGAAGGTTTTCCTGTACGTTCATCGCAAAATATTTCGAGATCCCAATACACCCAATGCCAAATAGCTGCCAAGAAGCACAAGCCAGAAAACACAATATGCGCCCCAGCCACGCCTTCATAACTCCAAATACCCGGATTCGTTATAGTTCCTCCTGTGATACTCCAACCACCCCATGAATTGGTTATTCCTAAACGAGTCATAAAGGGTATAACGAACATACCTTGTCTCCACATTGGATCGAGAACGGGGTCAGAGGGATCAAAAACTGCTAATTCATATAGAGCCATCGAACCGGCCCAACCAGCAACCAAAGCTGTATGCATTATATGGACAGACAGCAAACGACCGGGATCATTCAATACGACGGTATGAACACGATACCAAGGCAAACCCATGGAAATACCCCTTTATTAACGAAAAATAGACACTATGTAACTTTATTGCACTGGAAAAAAGTATGTTATGGACCTCCCCTTTTAAGTGGATTATCTCGTAGAAAGAATTAATATTTTTTTTCTATTCTTTTTTTTTTTATTTTAGTAATAATAATAATGTAACAATTCTGTTTGTAGGAACAAAGAAAAGAGAAGCAGATCTATTCTATACCCGATAAGTACCAATACGCAATGGGGAGTTGACTCCATTTTATATGAGCAAATGCATAGAGATTTGTTCATTACTCAAAAGACCTATTCGTAAAAATTGGACTCTATTTGTTTTGTCTTCCTTTATTTTATTTTTTATAAACTTATCGAATCCACGCAAAAAATATTATAAAGGCCAATATTATTAAGACAATAAATTCATTGTTACGTTTTCACATTAAAGTAAAATAGAGTACTTAATTTTTTTCTTTCATTTAATGCCTATTGGTGTTCCAAAAGTCCCTTTTCGAAATCCTGGGGAAGACGATTCAATTTGGATTGACGTATAGTGCGACTTGTCAGATATATTGGGTCATATGGAATTCCCCCGTTCTCTCCCCCGATTGAGATATCCTCTGTTTCGCCCAAGAAAGATTGAATAAATCATCAAAAATTTGGAGCGTGAAGTGCAATGAAGTCCAATTAGATCTAGGCTTTTGAGGTACCCAGATTAACATTATCAATTAGAATAATTTATGGTTGGCTTGTTTGGATCAAAAAAACGAAGTATCCAGGCTCCGTTTAGAAAACCCAATTGATAATATATCTATTATGATTACTTCTTGTATCATATCCTATTTATAAATTTTATAAATTAGGAAAAATTTCAAACTGCTAATCATATTCCATCGAAAAATATAAATAGAATGAATACGTCAAATATTTGGCAGAAGGCGTGAAATTAATTAAATAAAAAAAAAAGAAGTTGTAACAAAAAGACGCGGTATTGGGGCATTTGCCCTATATGTGCAAATAAAAATCGGGCAGATCTTTACTCGGAGTAGAGCACAAACCTAAAAGAATTGAAGAAGCCCATTCAGGAACAAGAAAATGCCATCGTGATTTGAATTAAATTTCGATGAAAGAATACATCAATGAGAAGTTAGTTTGATAAGTTTAATAAATTTTTTTCTAGGTAAACGCGTCAAAACTCATCTTTCTTGAAAAATGGAAGAAAAGACCCTTCATTAGAAAAAAAAAGGTTAAAAAGTACTCACTATCAAAAAAAAGAGGGCTGGAATCTACACATTGATTCTTTTTTTATTTTCACGATTTTTGTTGAACCATATGCATCAAAAGGTGCATGTACGGTTTCTAGAGGATAGATTTTTATCCTAATCAACCGACTTTATCGAGAAAGATTACTTTTTTTAGGTCAAGATGTTGATAGCGAGATCTCGAATCAACTTATTGGTCTTATGGTATATCTCAGTATAGAAAGCGAGACAAAAGATTTGTATTTGTTTATAAACTCTCCCGGCGGATGGGTAATACCCGGAATAGCTATTTATGATACTATGCAATTTGTGCGACCCGATGTACAAACAGTATGCATGGGATTAGCTGCTTCAATGGGATCTTTTATTCTGGTCGGAGGAAAAATTACCAAACGTTTAGCATTCCCTCATGCTTGGCGCCAATGGGTTTTTATTTGAAAGAAAAAAGAAAACTATGCCTTCGCCATATGAAATATAAATATTAAGTAATAATAGCATGGCATTTCGAATTCGATATAGATATAAGAATTTTTTTTAAACATTAGATTAAACATTAGATTATGTATCGAAAGAGTAGTATGAGATATTAAGGGTATTTCTTATTTTATTCTATCTTATTCTATCAGAGGCCTGTTTCAGCGTCACAAACTTTTTTGTTTTCGCGCCAGAAGACTTTTAACACTATTTATGTTATGAAAGAGTACGAAAAAAAGATTATATTCTTTTTTTTTTTTTTTGAAAAAAAAAAAGAAACTTTGGGATTGCTAAATCACTGATGAAATAAAGCAACGGGACCACCATAGTATTTTTGTTTTTTAACTCCTCCCAAGGAAAGGGTGGTTATTGGATCATTTACTAATTTAAGCCTGATAAACTATATATATTTTTTTTTCTTCGAGGAAAGGTAAAAGTGAATTCTATTGTGGAGCCGTATGCAATGCACAAACAATGCCTGTACGGTTGTTCAATTCTATCTTTTTTTTTCTTATTATTCTTTATCTCTTCTCGTCACTTTATTATTTATTATGCGAGATAAAATAACCATTTTTTTTCTTATATCATCAGGGTAATGATTCATCAACCTATTGCTGGTTTTTATGAGGCACAAATAGGAGAATTTGTCCTGGAAGCGGAAGAACTACTGAAACTGCGCGAAATCCTCACAAGGATTTATGCACAAAGAACGGGCAAACCCTTATGGGTTGTATCCGAAGACATGGAAAGAGATGTTTTTATGTCAGCAACCGAAGCCCAAGCTCATGGAATTGTTGATCTTGTAGCAGTTGCATAAGAAATAGCAGAAATTTTCCTGCAAATCGCAATTTGAGATTTTATTTTCTTACCAGAATTTCAATTTAATATTCTATTATTTTATTAATAATTAATATTTAATATCTATTATTCTATTAATATTTAATAGAATATTCATATAGAAAAAATTCATAATCATCCGGTTAGGATCGATCTAAACCAGCCCATTATGCTATGCATACGATTCAACATGCCAACTATTAAACAACTTATTAGAAACACAAGACAGCCAATCAGAAATGTCACCAAATCCCCCGCTCTTGGGGGATGTCCTCAGCGCCGAGGAACATGTACTAGGGTGTATGTGCGACTTGTTCAGATCGTGAGCTTGGACAAAAGAAAGGAAAAAATTTTCCACTATCTGTGATCAGTACGGATGAATAGAATAGAATGGAAGAATCCCCTTCATTATCTAAAAAAAAAGATTTATCATATTCGTCTATTGTGTATCAAATTTATGGTTTCATTGGTGCAAATTCAATCACCTCAATTTTCAATTTAAAACGAGAAAGAATTTCCCATTGGTAGGAAATGATTATCCATTAAGCAGGGAAATCTTATTTAAATTAAAAGGCCAAAATTTATGCCCCTACTCTTGCAAGAACGGACTAATAGGGTCAACTAATTAACTAATCCTCATAATTAAATACCGTTACTGTATAGATAGATCTCCTTGTGAAAGGCCTATTACTGGATAATTCATGGGTAGAGCCGCCAAAGAGTGTGAACTGTACACGTTAACAATAGCATTGATTAAATGATTAAATGAAGGAGGGGGCTCCGGTGTATAGAGAAGACCTCACCGTTTAAGAAGTAACCATAGAAACGATGGAACCCACTATTTATTTATCATTTTTATCTATTTCTATTTACTACTTATTTTTATTTATAATATTTTTATTCGATACCCAATATCAATACAGTTTCTTATTTCGAGGTGAAATGCCTCAAACAAAAAAAAATCGTGGTTGGGAAGGTTATAGTAGCAAAAGCCGTTGGAATTATTATTTTATACACTGGAAGAATCCGTTTTGTTATTATAGAAAAGGGGAAAAAAAAGAATAACTGAAAGAAAGGAAATCAATTAGTTATTCATCAAAATTTCGTTTATTCAATGACCAGAATTAGACGAGGATATATAGCTCGGAGGCGTAGAACAAAAATTCGTTTATTCGCATCAAGCTTTCGCGGGGCCCATTCAAGACTTACTCGAACTATTATTCAACAAAAAATAAGAGCTTTGGTTTCGGCCCATCGGGATAGAGATAGGCAAAAAAGAAATTTTCGTCGTTTGTGGGTCACTCGGATAAATGCAGTAATTCGCGAGAGTATGGTATCCTATAGTTATAGTAGATTAATAAACAATCTGTACAAGAGACAGTTACTTCTTAATCGTAAAATACTTGCACAAATAGCTATATTAAATAGGAATTGTCTTTATATGATTTCCAATGACATTCTAAAATAAAAATAAGGAAATTGAAAGGAATTCGTGGAATGTTTTACATGGAATTTCCTGAAGAATGATTTCGGGGAAGGTAGAATAGAAATTAGTATGATAAAATATAATGATAATATGATCAAGTAAAGTAGTCAAACTGAGCAAAAACATTTTTTTTTTCGAAAAGAAATAATAAACAAACTTTCTTCTTCCCCAATTCGTTTTTTTTTTCTTACGACACGACAATCCAATTTTTTTTTTCGGATTTTTTTTTGAACAAAACATCAATCTACGTTTGAGTTCGGATTGGAATTTTGATTCAATTGCGGAGTAAGCCTATTTTTTTTTTTTTTTCTAGTTCTAAGATCAATAGTTATAGTGACCAACTCGCTTTTTTTCAAATTGTTTTTCATTATTAAGAAAAGGTAACGAAGATAAAATACGAGCTTGTTTTATAGCAATAGTAATTAATCGTTGTTGTTTTAAACTCAATCTATTCACCCGTCTAGATAATATTTTTCCTTGTTCACTAATAAATCGACTAATTAAACTCATATTTCTATAATCAATTTGATCCCCCGATTGGATCGGGGGCAAACGCCTACGAAAAGATCGCTTGGACTTAAGAAAAAGTCGTTTGGATTTATCCATGGTTTGTTTATTCCTTATTTCGCAAATCCTATTTCGTTCAATTAGATCAAAAATGATTTAGAATTAAGAAATAGGATTTTGCTTGTTTATTTTATATTTCAATATAAATATATAATTCATTTTTTATTTAATTTAAATATATTAAATATATTAATTAAATATATTAAATAGAAATTGAATATAAAAATTTAATATATATATTAACATATTATATATTAAATATTAAATTAATATATCATTTATTTATATAATTTCTTTATTAATTTATATAATTTCTTTATTTATACTTTATTTATATATTAATTTTATTTATATATTAATATGTCATTTATGTCATTTTTCATCTTCCTTGTAAAGGTGACACGCAAGCGATCGGTTCCATCTATTTCTTTATCTCCCCGTGAATTGTATGTTTGTAACAATAGCGACAGAATTTTCTCAATTCCAATCGACTAGGCGTATTGTGTCGATTCTTTTGAGTAATATATCTGGAAATACCTGTTGATTTCTTATTAACACTGTTTCGAGCACAAGTGGTACATTCTAAAATAACTCTTATTCGGATATCCTTACCCTTGGCCATGAACCTCCTTGGGATTTTTTATTCACTCAATTCTTCTATTTTCCGATCCGAAGTGAAAAAGAAAGGAACGACAAAAATAGAAGTTGCTAATTCGAAATCAAATTATGAAAGATTTCATTGCAACTAATATAGTAATAATAAATAATACAAAGATTTTAAACAATATTTAGATTAGAAGTTTAGATTAGAATTACAGTACAGTATTTCATTTAAGCATCTTATAGAATACATACTATTTTACTAACCACATTTCCGTTCCCTTTTTCTTATTCTTAATTTAATTGAAGTTAATTTACTTTACTTGAAGCCGGGACCCCGAGTTCCGAGTTTTGCTGAGGTTGAATCCACTTTTATTCTTTTTTTTTTTTTTATAACTTATTCTAATTAAATAAAAAAAGAGGAGGGGATAGTAGTCACAGATATTTAATTGTATCTCTAATCTTCTTCACCCCCCCCCGCACGTTGATAACTAGAATGAAAAAAAAGGGAATGTCAACGCATCTGGGAAAAAACGATTGATCTCTATCAATAGACCTGCTAAAGACCCAAACCATAGAGTACTTATTACTGGTGCTACAGATAAATATGTTTTTAGATCTCGCATTTTAAATCCTCCTTCTTTATTGTTATTGTAATAAATAATGTTTATTGTTATTGTAATACATAATGATAATACATATAATCAGATGTATATGTAATTTAATCAGATGTATATGTAATTAAAGGCCATTTACATTTGTTTTGTACGCGGAATCTCTAATTCAAATCAAAATGTACAACAATTTGATAGATAAGATTTTCCTTTTCTTAAACTTAAAAAAAGAAAATATGTCCATTTTTCCAAGTTTTCGCGAAATTTACGTAAGTTTATTATTTTATTATTATATAATATAAGTTTATTATTATATAATATATGATATGAGACCAAAAAGAAAAAATGACAATGTATATCAATGGAGAAAATGAAATAAGTATGTGGAAAACAAAACGGGTATTCTTTACAATAACATTGTAAACCAATTGAAAGGGATGTAGCGCAGCTTGGTAGCGCGTTTGTTTTGGGTACAAAATGTCACGGGTTCAAATCCTGTCATCCCTACCTATTACTTCGTCTCTGAACAATAACGAGGGATCAATTGAGATCAATTAAAATTGGACATACCTAATCTTTAATTTTTATTATCTTATACTTATATATGATAGTATAGGGATTCAAGATATATTGGAGTTAAAAAAAGAATCTTTTTACTTACAGTTTCCTTTTTTGTGATTGTGATAAGAAAGCGCTCTTAGTTCAGTTCGGTAGAACGTGGGTCTCCAAAACCCAATGTCGTAGGTTCAAATCCTACAGAGCGTGATTCTGTTCTTGTTTTGTTAGGTCAAATTTTATACGGAAAAAATGGAAGAGAAATCTGAATTTGACCTCCTGCGGATTAAAGAAAGGAGGAGGTCAAAAAAACAAGGTGTTAATTAATCAAAGGTCCAACTGATCACCACGTCTGTATTGTAAATATGCAGTTACAAATAATCCGGCCAAAGTAATAGGAATTAGACCTAAGACGATTCCAAATAGAAAAACTTCAATCATTTCAATTTATTTGAAAAAGAGAAAAAGAGAGGTAATATCTATCCTTAAATATTAATCCATATCGCCCATAAATTTCAATAACCAAAAATTGTAAATTTACACGGTAA